AGAAATCTCTAGCCAACCTTCCCGCAAGAGTTTTTTCTTAACACCAATGAATTCTATTAATGCTAGAGGAAAACGATAGCTCCAAGAATTTCTTTGTTCTCAACGCCTCCTATTTAGAGGAATTAGCCACTTCAACGATCTTTGATGGTTATAGGGGTATCCAAAGTACAAACCTGATGGTTGTTTGTTATCCCAACCATTCTTCCCAGCCCTGATACCGATCAGGAAAGGGCTAATTTCTAACAAAGTTTTTCTCTTGTTGATTCCTATTTCTAGGTGTAGTGCTTTTCTCCCCTATGCTGCCTATTGGTACTAGTAGAGTAGGATTGGCCTGTAATACAGAACCTATCTTGTAGGTGTAACCTTTCGCTCAATACTCAAATCTACAATTGAAGCATCTGGGGCCGCATCAATCGAGGATACACGACAGAAGGAATTGTTAGTTCACCTCACCTTCTCCAAGCGTGGGTTTCCTTTACTAATTTAGTTCTCTCTATGCGAATACCCTCTCTTTCTCGTAAGACTGAGGTGTAGGTAGGGCTAAAAAAAAAAAGAGTCAAATCGCACCATCTCTATAATAAGTAAATGCCCTTTTTTCCCCTGAGGTTGTCGGAATTATTCGCAATAAAATATTGGCTACAATTGAGGAGGTCTTATCAATGAAATTTCCATTTATACGGGATCTAGGCATAATTCCCAACCCATTCTATATAGAATTGTTTTCATTCCTTCACAAAATAACATAAAAACAAACACATTCGATTCTTATAAATCGATCGATCCATATATGCTCTAAATGGATAAGAGAGGTATAGATTTTCCGCTCAGCTCAAATTGTCTCCTTTTCCTTCTGTTTGGACAAGAAGAGATATGAAATATTTGACTAAGATTGGATTTCATTCCACTTTTCTATTTCTCAACAATAACTTCTCTCATCAGCTATTTCGCGTTTTCAAAGTCATTAATTGTCTCATACCCTTTTTTAGATTTCGATTGTATGGCGTAGCGTGCCTTATGCAAACAGAATTTTAGGGTTCCTTTATTTTATTATGGAATAAGAAGAATTCTTCCATTCTCTTTTTCTTTGGTTTTTGGAAAACCCAAACTAAAACTTTTCGAGGGAGCGGAATTCCTAGTAAAAAAATCCTGGATCCTTCCACTTAGATGAAAAGGAATTTTTCCAATAGAACCAAGGAACCCCCGAGCGGTTGTGGTTGTACCTGTACTGCAGGAATAGGAAAACTCGCTATTCACTCAGTTTATTTTCCATAATAAGATTATGTAGGAGAGATGGCCGAGCGGTTCAAGGCGTAGCATTGGAACTGCTATGTAGACTTTTGTTTACCGAGGGTTCGAATCCCTCTCTTTCCGTTTCTCTTAATTCATCAACGTTAACGATCACAATGTATCAAATCAAATACCACAGTTTATTCCAGCAATAATACCTTTATTTAATAGAAATTCTCTATAGTAAATTACTGTGGTATGTAAAATACACATAGAGGAAAGAACAAAAAAAAAAGGATCCTAGGGTTAATCCATTTCTGCTAGTTGAATGGAAAATACGAATTAAGGGCCTTAGGTCGATTTAGTTCGGGGAAAGGGGAAGGGGAAGAAAATTCTATGAACCTTTCCTTTTTTCATTAAGTTCAAGTCTTACGAGAGTAATATTCTACAACTAACAACTCATTTATTTTGAGACCGACCCACTCCCTATCTAGGATTTTTTTAACTAGTCCTTTATATTGCAATGTGTCAATCGTCAAATGATTTGGCAATTTCCCCGGGTCGGATGAAGCAATAGAATTTTGAACCAGACATTTTGATCTTTGGTTATCCTTCGTAGTAATAATATCTCGGGGTTTGCAACGAAAACTTGGTATATCGACTATACGACGATTAACTAAAATATGTCTATGGTTAACTAATTGCCGGGCCTCAGGAATGGTTGAAGCCATACCCAATCGAAAAAGGATATTATCCAAACGCATTTCAAGTAATTGTAGTAAAACCTGACCTGTTGACCTTTTTGCTTTTCCAGCGATATGTACATATCTAAGTAATTGTCGTTCTGTCAGACCATAATGAAAACGCAATTTCTGTTTTTCTTGAAGACGAATACGATATTGCTCCTTTTTCCCAGAATGGAATTTCTTTTTCAGATTACTTCCAGATTTAGGTGTTTTTCTAGTGAGTCCTGGTAAAGCTCCCAGACGGCGTATTTTTTTAAAACGAGGTCCTCGATAACGGGACATGAAGACTCCTTTTTTATTTTATTGAAATTTCATTTTACACAATTAATTTCATTGTATTTACATTAAAGAATACAGCGAAATTAAAACTGAATTAAACTAAAGGATAAACAGAGTAAAATCTACTAAAGTACCACAAAAAATGGAATTTCATCAACATCTGGATTTTTTGTATATATATTATTTATTTTATTATTTTGTATCTAGCAAAATTGTAAGGTAGAACCACAGAATAGATCCTGGATTCTCCATTTAATTCGGAGAAAAAGAGAGATTCTTGTTCATGGAACATCGATATAGAAAAAAGCCGACTATCGGATTTGAACCGATGACCCTCGCATTACAAATGCGATGCTCTAACCTCTGAGCTAAGTGGGCTTACATAACAGAAATAGTGTAACAAATAGAAATATGTATAGTATAGGAAATCTGTAAAATGTCAGATCTTAATTATTAATCTTAGCTATTAACTAGTTCGAAATTTGAAGTTCTACTTAGAAAAAAATACTAGAACTTCATAAAAATAAAGTTAGCTTGATATGCTTAACTAGAGGATATCCTTAAATAGGATTATAAAAAGAAAGTTCAATAAATTCTATAATCCTATTTATAGAATTTATTGAACTTTCTTTTTATTTCTCTAATTCGCAAATTGATTTTTTTAATAGAATAAAATATATTCCAATTTCTATATTGAATTTGATTTCAGATATTTTCAATTTGATATGGCTCGGATAAGTAATCTAATATATAGAAAAGAATAATATATATGAAAGATATAATAAAGAGAAAATGCGAATTTCTTGGCATTTTCATTCGATCATTATAGACATTTTTTTAGATATTTTGTTTTTTTTTGTTCTTTCTTAATAATTTAAGATTAATATTTCACTAAGGAGAACATATAATCATAGCAAATTAAATTGCTAATTCTGGTTAGAAAAAAAAAAAAATGAATATCAAGCGTTATAGTATGATTTTGAATACTCTAAAAAATGAGGGTGGGGGAGAGAAAAACTTTAGGATATATTGATTCGGATTGAATTGCAAATACATCAACGATAGAATCAATTCAATTCTGAATTGCAACAAGCAGGGTCTCTCAAATAGAGACGAACTGCTAGACTACGTCGAGTAATGAATTCAACGATTCAAAAAAAAACTAAGAGATGGATGAAATTACACAAGGAATCTAGGTCTCAATCAAAGAAAAGGAAAATGGGGATATGGCGAAATCGGTAGACGCTACGGACTTGATTGTATTGAGCCTTGGTATGGAAACCTGCTAAGTGGTAACTTCCAAATTCAGAGAAACCCTGGAATTAAAAAAGGGCAATCCTGAGCCAAATCCGTGTTTTGAGAAAACAAGTGGTTCTCGAACTAGAATCCAAAGGAAAAGGATAGGTGCAGAGACTCAATGGAAGCTGTTCTAACGAATCGAGTTGATTACGTTGTGTTGGTAGTGGAACTCCCTCTAAATTAGAGAAAGTAAGGGGTTTATACATCTAATACACACATATGGATACTGACATAGCAAATGATTAATCACAGAACCCATATCATAATATAGGTTCTTTATTCTTTTTTAGAATGAAATTAGGAATGATTATGAAATAGAAAATTCTGAATTTTTTTAGAATTATTGTGAATCCATTCCAATCGAATATTGAGTAATCAAATCCTTCAATTCATAGTTTTCGAGATCTTTTAAAAAGTGGATTAATCGGACGAGGATAAAGAGAGAGTCCCATTCTACATGTCAATACTGACAACAATGAAATTTCTAGTAAAAGGAAAATCCGTCGACTTTATAAGTCGTGAGGGTTCAAGTCCCTCTATCCCCAAACCCTCTTTTATTCCCTAACTCTAACTATAGTATTTATCCTCTTTTTTTCTTTTTATCAATCGGTTTAAGATTCATTAACTTTCTCATTCTACTCTTTCACAAAGGAGTGCGAAGAGAACTCAATGGATCTTATGCTATTCATTGAATAGATTTCTTTTTTATTATAGTATAGGCAAGGAACTTCGATTATTAACTCCATTTTTAAGTATTATTAAGTAAGCCATGCACAATGCATAGGACTACCCCCCCCATTTCCAAATTAGGAATTTGGAATACTTTATTGATTTTTTAGTCCCTTTAATTGACATAGATACAAATACTCTACTAGGATGATGCACAAGAAAAGGTCAGGATAGCTCAGTTGGTAGAGCAGAGGACTGAAAATCCTCGTGTCACCAGTTCAAATCTGGTTCCTGGCACAGAAAAAAAAGGATCTACCGAATAGGTATTGATACAAATACCTCGAGATAGGTTGGGATACATATTCGTTAATAATATAGATAGAGTATGATTTATTTATCTAAGTAGATAAATCTCTAAATAGAGGCACTTCTTTTTCTTTTTAGAAAAGGGTCAAAATCTCTGGTTCTTTTCTTTATGGTACAGAAGGAGGTGAGATTAGGTTCCCTTTTCTTCATTTTTGCATTTCTTAATTTAGTATTCCGCTATTCCGACGAATATTTATTTATTCTTGCTTATCTTATCTTACTTTCCTAGTTGTTCTAAGTAATGCGCGCGGTACAAAGTTCGTGGTAGGGAACTTCTTTGAGTCATCGTATTTTTCTGTTCATATGAAAGAAATTAATATGTGATTTTCCAAATTGGAGAATCGAAATGAAGCCCTTTTTGCTCAGTCTATCTGGACCCTTTTTGTATAATAGGAATTAATTAGAATATAATGG